TGTCCATATTTCTAGAAAAAGGATCTCTTGTTTTTCATTTCCATTTCCATAAGAATGAATACTATGATTCGCGTTTCGAACAGGCATGAATATAGCATCTATAGGATAACTTCCGTCTTGAAAGTTATTTGGTGTTTTTATATTATATCCTCGATTCCTTTCAATTTGTAATCCAATACAAAAATCAGTTGGTTCCGTTAGGTTAGCTATATGCTGCGTATTATCAACGATTTCCACAGAAGGTGGTAAGAGGATGTCTTGAGCAGTTACATATCCAGGACCTTTGACACAAATAAGCGCGTCACGAGTTCCATATAGATTACTTCTCAATACAATTTCTTTCAAATTCATTAAAATTTCATGTACCGATTCTTGAATACCTACTATGGTAGAATATTCATGCGGGATTTTCTCAGATTTTGCGCGTGTAATACATGTTCCTTCGATTTCTCCCAGCAAAGCTCTTCGCATCGCAATGCCTATTGTGTCGGCTTGACCTTTCATAAGTGGAGACAGAATAAAGCGTCCATAATAAAGACGCTTACTGTCTGCTCTTGATTCAACACATTTCCACTGTAGTGTCCGAGTAGATACTTTTAATTTCTCTCGAACCATAGTAATATTATTTGTCAGATTTTTGAGTCATTTATTTCTCTTGAAATCTCTTCAATGTTTATTTCTACACTCGCCTTTTTTTAGGGGGTCTGCAGCCATTATGTGGCATAGGGGTTACATCCCTTACGAAACTTAAAAGTATACCGCTTCGACGAATAGCGCGTAATGCTGCATCTCTTCCGAGACCCGGACCTTTTATCATGACTTCTGCTCGTTGCATACCTTGATCTGTTACTGCTCGAATAGCATTTCCTGCTGCGGTTTGAGCAGCAAAGGGTGTCCCTCTTCTTGTCCCCCTGAATCCACAAGTACCGGCGGAGGACCAAGAAATAACCCGACCCCGTACATCTGTAACCGTCACAATGGTGTTGTTGAAACTTGCTTGAACATGAATAACGCCCTTTGGTATTCGCCGTGCACTTTTACGTGAACCCACACGTCCAGTCCTACGTGAACCGCTTCTTGGTATAGATTTTGCCATATTTTATCATTTCCGAAATATAAGTCAGAGATATATGGATATATCCATTTCATGTCAAAACAGATCTTTTATTTTGATTTGTTCATCGGTTCCTTTAGAGAGTCCCTTTTCGAAAGATTATCCTTGTCTTTGTTTATGTCTCGGGTTGGAACAAATTACTATAATGCGTCCCCTTCTACGGATCAGTCGGCATTTTTCACAAATTTTACGAACGGAGGCTCTTATTTTCATAATTGTTATTCCTTAACTGAATTTCGAATCTACTTTACTGATTGGAAGAAAATAAGTTTCTTGAAATTTTTGAACCGTGAATTGGATCCTCATGAAAGGAATCTTGAAAAACCAACGAACCAACCGAACCATTCGAATCTTTGTTGTGGGGTCTAGAAATTCTGCGCCCCCCCCCCCCGTTTGAATCATAATGACTTACTTAAATTTTGATTCTATCTCCTGGTAGTATATGTATAAAAGAGTGTCGGATCCTTCCTGAAACAGAACTTAGAATCTGACTTCATTATTTAAACGAACCCCGAACATACCATTGTGAAGTGATTCAGTAATTAAACCTTCATGAATCCATTTTTCTTCTTTTATTCCAGACAAACCCTCCTTGAAGTATCAACTAATGTAGGAAGGCGTGATATTAGACAACTTGGCTTTTTTATTCGTTTTTTTCACAAACAGGAAGTTACAGATACAATTCGGATAGCAGAAAATTTACCATATATAGCACAAAATTTCTCCGCCGATTCCTTCTAGCCGAGCTGCTCGGTCTGTCATTATACCCCGAGAAGTAGAGAGAATTACAATCCCCATCCCGTCTAAAATTCTAGGAATTCGTTGATAGTTAGAATAGATTCGGAGACCAGGTCGACTTATTCGTTTTAAATTTAAAAGAGTTCTATATGGTCCTTTCCTATTCCTTCTATGTCGTAGGGTTAAAACCAAAAAAGATTTGTTATTTTCTACAAGTTTCCTTACGTTTTCGAGAAAACCCTCTTGTAAAAGTATTTTAACAATGTTTTGGGTCATGTTAGTAGATGCTATTCGAACCGTTCCCTTTCGATCCATGTCAGCATTTCGTATAGAAGTTATTATGTCAGCAATAGTGTCCTTACCCATGATAAACTAAAATTATTGTTGCTTCCGAATTTGGATATAATCAGCATGTTCTTTTTTATAAAAATTATTAAAGAAAATTCTTAAAAGTATATGCGTGAGACATAATCTACTAATTTATCTATTTTATTTAAATACTATCACTATCTCACGGTCTCATATTATAATACCTCAGGTGCTAATGAAACTATTTTAGTAAAATTTAACTGTCTCAATTCCCGGGCGATCGCGCCAAAAACTCGGGTTCCTTTTGGATTTCCTTCTTGATCAATGACAACTGCAGCATTGTCATCATATCGTATTATTATACCGTTATCGCGTTTGAGTTCTTTACAAGTACGTACAATTACAGCTCTGATCACTTCTGATCTTTCTAGAGGCGTATTTGGTACTGCTTCTTTTATCACAGCAACAATAACATCACCAATATGAGCATATCGGCGATTACTAGCTCCTATTATTCGAATACACATCAATTCTCGTGCCCCGCTATTGTCTGCTACATTCAAATGGGTTTGAGGTTGAATCATATCATTTTTTTATCTGTTTTTTTAATGTAAAATAAAGCAAAGGACGAAGTAAAAAAAAAAAAAAGAAAGAAAACCCTGCAATTGTTTTTTTTATACACAAGACTTCTTTCCTTTGGTTCTACATTTCTATCCAGAAATAATGAATTGAGTTCTTATAGGCATTTTGGACGCCGCTATTGAAATAGCCTTTCGAGCTATATTTTCGGCTACTCCACCCATTTCATAAAGTATTCTACCCGGTTTAACAACAGCTACCCAATATTCTGGGGATCCTTTCCCTGAACCCATACGGGTTTCCGTGGGTCTTACTGTAACTGGTTTGTCTGGAAATATACGTACCCATATTTTTCCGCCACGGCGTACATTTCGTGTCATTGCTCGTCGCCCTGCTTCGATTTGTCTAGATGTAATCCAAGCGGGTTCAAGTGCTTGAAGAGCATATCTACCGAAAGAAATATGATTACCTCGATAAGATATTCCTTTCATTCTTCCTCTATGTTGTTTACGGAATCTTGTTCTTTTTGGGTTATAGTTGATGGTTCTTTTTCGATTCCATCTCTACTACAGAACTGGACATGAGAGTTTCTTCTCATCCAGCTCCTCGCGAATGAAACGACTAAAACAGATTTTATCAAGATATACATGTGTTTAATGAATAATATGCTGAATCATAGGATTCTTTGAAATTGCATCTAATTAATCAATTCGTTAATCTATTCGAAATTTGTCTAGCGTGTTTAGATATTATTTAATTAAACATGTATTCTATTTCTAGATAATGTCAATGTCTTTTTTTATAACGTTATCGTTATAAAAAAATCTTTCTTTTGTTTTTCCTTTTATCATATGGGATCGACAAAAATGTATCAATCTAATAAAAAAAAACTTTCGCGGGCGAATATTTACTCTTTCCATATCTATTTCAGTTATAGGGTTAGTTCATGACCTCTCAAAATAAAAGAATAAAAGAGGAGGTCCCTGGTTTGTTCCGCCATCCCACCCAATGAATCATTAAGATTCATTTTCAATAGAATCTTCTGCATTCACGGGTTATATCGTTCCCATTGCTTCTCGATTAATGGTTAGGTCTGAATTTTCTGGCGGAGTCCTTTTTTCTTAAGTCAATTTTCTCAGTGTTTATTGGCTCGAGGCTCTTTATTTTTTTGTTCTATAAGCGGATTCATCTAATTATGCATGAATCATTATTGAATTTATGCTTTATTACACTGCGTTTTATGAGATGACTCATCGACCTTACATATTGGAATCATATATCATTGATATTTCCGTTCTCTCTTTCTCTCATCCTTCCACTTATCCGAATACTTTTTTTCTATTTTGCTTTCCGACTTAGAACTTCACAACTCATAATCCGATTGGTTTTTTTATCTTTATGCAAAAAAAGATTTCAGTTGCTACAACGATATGTCCAATATATTATATCTTTATCTTGACTGGTTCTTTTGATCCAGATAATGCGAAGCAATGAGTTGGTTATTAGTGCTATAGTTATTAGTTCATACTCTGGGCCCTGGTCCGTTTTTTGAATCCTAGCCCTAAAAAAACCAACGAGTCACACACTAAGCATAGCAATTATATAAAATGATCAATCGAATTTTTATTGAACCCTCTAGAATTGCAGAATTGCTCTTTTTTTGTTTTGCTTGAACATAAAAAGAATAAAAGGGTTTTTCTTTTTTTGTCCATTACCGGGTATAATGTAAAAACACGTAAAGTCTTATTATTCTTCGTCTACAAATATCCAAATTTTGATTCCTAATACCCCGTATATAGTTCGAACTGTATAGGAACAATAATCAATTTTAGCTCCAATGGTTTGTAGAGGAACCCTACCTTCTCTGATCCATTCGACGCGTGCAATTTCTTTTCCGTCGATACGTCCCGCAATTTGTACTTGAATTCCTTTTGTATTCGCCAGCTCGGTTAATTCAATAGCTTTTTTCATTGCTTTGCGAAAAGAAACTCTATTCTTTAATTGGCCAGCTATAAATTCTGCAAGAATATTAGGGTGTCCATAAGGATTTGCAATTCGTGTAATAGAAATGTTTAGTTTTCGGTTCGCACAATGAAGTTCTTTTTGTACATTCATCTGCAATTCTTCGACTCTCCGCGGTCTATTTTCTATTAAGAATTTTGGGAATCCTATATAAATTATGACTTGAATTAGATCAATTCTTTTTTGAATCTCTATCCGTGCAATTCCCTCAACGCCAACACCGGAGGATATTCTCATA